TTCCTCACAAAAAAATAAAAAAAATGGTTAATGATACAATCATCCAAGGAATTATGATTTCATTATCCCCTCAATAAGATTCAGCCAGACGAAATAACTAATAACTGCCAATTCAAGTAATGGACTAATATTATTGAATCGTCCAAACTACTTCTATAGTATAGCTCTTTTTTAGTTCTTATATTATCGACGAGATTATGGACTAATATTATTGAATCGTCCAAACTACTTCTATAGTATAGCTCTTTTTTAGTTCTTATATTATCGACGAGATTTTTGTGAATCCATACAACTTTTTTTGTTCTTCCAGCTCTTTGTTCCGAAGCATTAGTTGAATTCTTTGTTCTTTTTATTGATTTCATCTTGTTTCATTCAATTCATAGTTCGTTACAGATGAAAGGAAAAGACTTATATGGGAATGCTCATCTTAATTCATAGTAGGGCGGATTAGATATATCTTTAGATCATATATAACTAGTCAATATCTAATATCACATATACATGTCTTTCTTCCATAACGTAAACAAACTCTTCGTATCGGCGACTCACCCGGATTCTAAAATTCTTTTTGAACCAGTCAAGAGTTGAATTCTAGCCATTAGATTCCACATCCCTGGGTTAGATCCGCCCTTGCTAACCAAGTCATTTTTTATGAATTTCGTTTTTTAACTTCTTCTTCTTATTCTTTTTATCAGTATCCTACATGTAGATTGTATACAGGGACGATCCAAACCATTGCATAGAAATATCAGTATTTGCGTGATTGAAGAGTTCATGCAATAATTTTTCTATTAATAGTTTCTTTTGTTCAATTGAACAAAAGAAACTATTAATAGAAAAGGGGCTAGGTATTATCTAAATTAGAAATGGAATGGGTCATCAAATCAAAATTTTAGGAAAGAGATCGTTATCTCTTTCCCCTTTTTATTTCATAAGCCGATTATCTCGAGTCCCGCATCCAGTACCTTGGCCTAAGATAAAAAAATGACTAGTTTGAAAACTAGTCAATGATGACCCTCCATGGATTCGCCTATATAAGCCGCAGCTAACGTTGCAAAAATAAGAGCTTGAATACCACTCGTAAATAATCCCAGGAACATGACAGGTATAGGAACGACTGAAGGTACTAAAGAAACAAGAACAACAACTACTAATTCATCGGCTAATATATTTCCGAAAAGTCGAAAACTAAGGGATAAAGGTTTTGTGAAATCTTCTAAGATGTTAATGGGTAAAAGGATTGGGGTTGGTTGTATGTATTTACTGAAATAACCTAACCCCTTTTTGCTAAGACCCGCATAGAAATAGGCTACTGACGTGAGTAAAGCTAAAGCAACAGTAGTATTTATATCATTGGTGGGCGCAGCTAACTCCCCGTGAGGTAACTCTACGAGTTTCCACGGTAAAAGAGCTCCTGACCAATTAGAAACAAAAATAAATAGAAACATAGTTCCAATAAAAGGAACCCATGGACCATATTCTTCTCCAATCTGGGTTTTACTAACATCTCGAATGAATTCAAGGATATATTCGAAGAAATTCTGACTGTCATTTGGAATTGTTTGTGGATTCCGAACAGCTATACTGGCTGAACCTAATAAGATAGCAATTACAACCCAAGAGGTAATAAGTACTTGGCCATGGACTTGAAAACCTCCTATTTGCCAATAGAAATGTTGGCCTACTTCCACACCAGATATGTCGTATAACCCTTTTAGTGTGTTGTTGGAACATGATAGAACATCCATATTGCCCTCTCACATAAATCGAACTTTAAAAGGAATTATTTTGATTCAACCATCTCTTTTTTGACTTGCTTAGTTGAATTTTCTATTTTGTATACTAACCAATCACACAGCATCTCCATCCATTTTGATCTCTTTTATGCGATTCAAAAGTAGTAACCGATTCCATAAATCTATGGAGTTCGAAAAAGAATTTATTTCTCTTAATCTTATTATTAATCAAGGATTTCGTATAGAGCTAGAACGACCCTCACAAATCGCGAATACTAATTTGTTAAGAATTAATCGGATTGAAGCCATAGCGTCATCATTTGCTGGAATCGGAAGATCTGCAAGATCGGGGTCACAATCGGTGTCGATTAAACAAATTGTTGGAATTCCCAAAGTAATACATTCTCGAAGAGCCGTATATTCTTCTTGCTGATCAAGGATAATTAGAATATCGGGCAAACCGGTCATATATTTAATCCCACCCAGATATGTTTGCAAGTGAGATAATTGTCTCTTCAATATAGCCGCGTCTCTTTTTGGAAGACGGTTAAGTCTCCCTGTCTTTTGTTCCGTTCTCAAGTCCCTGAACTGATGAAGTCTCGTTTCTGTAGTGGACCAATTCGTTAACATACCACCAAGCCACTTTTTATTAACATAATGACACCGAGCCTTTATTGCAGCCCGTGCTACTAAAGCAGCTGCTTGCTTTTTGGTACCAACAATTAAAAACTGCCCCCCCCGGCTTGCTGCATCAAAAACTAAATCACAAGCTTCTGCTAAAAAACGCGCGGTTTTAGTAAGATTTGTAATATGAATACCTTTACGATTGGCATAAATATAAGGCGCCATCCTAGGATTCCATTTTTTAATACCATGACCAAAATGAACTCCTGCTTCCATCATCTCTTCTAAATTGATGTTCCAATATCTTCTTGTCATTTCTCCCCACATTTTCCGCTTTTTTTGAAAAAAAAAAAAGCGGCGAGGTGCCCTGAGCTAAATAATTGTTCCAACGGAACCTTTTCCCGGAGATTGGCCGTGTCGATATCCGATCCAAATCGCTACCGTCTATTTGTTATTATCTGTTTTTTCATGACCCCATCAAAGGGCCTAGAGAGTTTTTTTATTAAAAAACGACTTTTGACTTTTCTTTCTTTTAGGAATCATTAAATACTCTAAATGATTGTTCTGGTGTATCGTGGAAATTCTTTGAAATGCAAGAATCAAATAATTCTCTGTGGTGGAACAAAATATCTCTGATCTCCCCCTCGAAAAAGTGCTTATTCTTGGGAATGCTTTTATGTTGCTTGGAACAGTGTACTAAGCCCTTGAATCCGGTCCCAACGGGTATCATCCCGCCTATAACAACGTTCTCTTTTAGGCCTTTCAACCAATCAATACGACCCCGGAGAGCCGCTTTAGCTAAAACTCGAGCAGTTTCTTGAAAACTCGCTTCGGATATGAAACTTTGAGTATTCAAAGATGTTCTTGTTATTCCCAATAGGAAGGCCTTGTAACAGATCGATTCTTCCAAAGCGCGCCCCGTCCGTTCCGCTCGCAACAATCCAATTAGTTCTCTAGGTAAAAAAACATTAGACATTCCATCCTCTGAAACCAACACTTTGGATGTTATTTGGCGTACAATAATTTCGATGTGCCTATTATGGATTTGGACCCCCTGGGATCGATAAACCTTTTGGATCTTATTAACCAAAGAGATCCGACTTTGCACTATAGTTAGCTCAGCCCCAATCAAGAATCCCCAAGGAAATCCAAGAATTCTTGTTATATGCTCGTTCCAATTCTCAACTCTTTTTTCTAGGTTCACCGATATTGAATCAACTGAACGCACTTCTAACACCTGTTCCACTTTTGGAAGACCCTGCGTTATATCACCGGATCTCGATTTTTCATATAGAAATGTCACTACTGTATCTCCGTCATAAAGGATTTCTCCATAATGTCCATGAACAGTTGCTCCTGGAGTGGCCAAATAAGGCTTAGCAGATCTTATTACTACAGAGTCAAGTTGAACAATCAAAACTTGACCCGATCTTAGGTATGGTCCATTTTTGGCTATACATCCATTTTCACAAATAAACTGTCCAAGACTAACTATTGTAGATATTTCTTCACAAGAATTTTCATAATTATTGTGAGGCAGAAAATACCAACTCAAATTGAATGAATTCAAAACGATGTTACTGCGGGGATCCGGATTATAAATCCTCCCGCTTTCATCCATTAAATAATATTGAAGTACTTGAAAAGTCTGTTTTAAATTTTCAACTTGCAAATATTTAGTTAGCAAGACCTGATTATGAGTTATAAAATAGTAAAATGAATCAAAGTTCACAACTTGAAGGGCTGTTCCTAAAGGGCCAATTGAATTCCTAATTTGAATTATAGCATCTTTTTTAATTGATTCTTTTATCACATTCTGGGATTTTACATCATTGAATGGACCCATTCGAAAACAATTAGATGCGGACAAAATCATCAAAGACGGGCATTCCTTATTTTGATTTAACAAGGTCCGAATAGTTCCGTGATTTTGCCTAGGCGATTGTTTCATCTTTGGCTTGGAATAAAAGGGATTGATATTAGTGTGATCTGAGACATTATCAGAGATCAATCCTGAGCCTGACGGATCATTCCTTTTTCTCGGATCCAAAATAGGGGATTTCACTAAGTCGATTCTTAAGAAATCTCGAATCAGACCTTTTGCCCTTACTTCGACAAAGGAAGCGTGGGCCGCCTCGGCAGAAGCACTTTTTTTGTCTTGGTCCCAATTCAAAATGAACCAAGTCCGAACTAATTGAATACTTGTGTCAGAAATTTCCCGAATTGGTTTGCCATTTCCGTAAACAATATAATTGACAATTTGAAGTTGCATATTATCCTTTTCTTGGCACAGATCCGGGGGGAAGAGTCTTGCTAAATTGAGACCGTCCGCTATTTCATATGTCACTACAGGCCGAAATAAAACAAAATGCTTTTTCTTAGTAGGTGTGATCCTTTGGACATAGATCCCATTTTTCCATTTTTTGGATTCCTTAGAATTTCTTTTTCCTGTTCCTGGTGGTATCAAGATGCCACTGTCCCAGGATATCTTATCTGTCTCTCCAGGAAAATGGATAGTTCCAGAAAAGATTTGAAGTGCAATCCCCCTTTTTTTTCTCTCCACTCGGACTAATCCGCCCGCTCTGCTTCTTGTATTTAAAGCGATTCGTGTATCTACTCCAATCAGACTATTATTCCGTACCATTATCGAAGAAGACTCAGGTAAAATATGTACTTCTTCGGGAATGAAAAAAAATCGATCTATTGTCATTTGGTATTTTGGCTTAAATTCGTTGATTCCTCGATAATCAACCAAACCCTCTTTTTTAACGATGGAGTGCATCCCCATAGTCTCATATTGAGTAATTCCCGAACTCTTTGTTCTGTATCGAGGATCATCAAAAAAAGCAAGAATACTCTTTTTCCGGAAAATACCATTTATGGGCAGTTCAATCGAAATACCTGAATGGGGTATTAGTTCTTTCTCTCGTTCTTGACTCGATTGGACTGGAATGACAAGTCGATTTCTTCTCCTTTTTGCCAATAAATCAGAATTCTCACGTAGAATCGAAGGATATATGAGATTACAATGAAGAGTACATATGATTCGATTCATTTCTGAATAACCAGGACTCCTATCGTCTTTTTTTTTACCAGAAAAAGAAGAACTAAAGAATTTGTATCTGATTTGATCATTATTAGCTGAGAGACTCGAAAGATATCTTCGTTCTCTTTCTGTCGAACGAGGATTCATTTGATCTTGATCCTTGTGGAGTGAAAACGGAGCTCCGCGGGATCTGCACGAACCTCCTGATAATATCCATAAATGACTTGTTTTTGGTAAAAGATGGACATTGCTATATGTAAATTCGGGTGCATGGTACACATCGGTACTCCAGTGCATTTCTCCCTCAGAGTCCGAATAAATATGTTTTCGAACCCTTTCTTTAAAATGGAAAGTGGATGTTCCCGCGCAAATCTCGGCAATGACTTGTTCTGATTCTACATATTGATTATTTTGAACCAAAAGAAAACTTTTTGGCGGAATAGTCAGGTTATGTAGAATATCTTCACTCTCAATAGTTACATCCAAGTCCATAGAACAGAGAAGGGCAGGATGCCCATGACGCGTACGTGCGGGATGAACCAAAGCCTCATTGAAATTGAATTTTATTTTTCCATTCGAGGGGGCCCGTACATGTTCTGCAGTACCACCTGTGAATACTCCGCCAGTATGAAAAGTTCTTAATGTTAGTTGAGTACCCGGTTCTCCAATAGATTGACCCGCAATAATACCTACAGCTTCTCCCAATTCGACCAGGTCACCATGGGTAGGACTCCTACCATAACATAATCGACAGATCCAAGATGTACTTCTACAAGTAAAGGGGGTTCGGATGGATATTGGTTGGATTCGAAAGGTTATGAATCGATTGACAAGTCCAATTCCAATATCTTGATTTCTAATGGCAATACACCGTGAGCCTATATATATATCGTCTGCTAATACACGACCAATTAATGTTTGAATAAAAATTCTTTCCGGCATCCTCCGAGGACTCACAGAAATCCCGCGGAGGGTTCCACAATCTGTTCTACGTACAACAATGTGTTGAACTACTTCAACAAGCCTGCGCGTAAGATATCCAGCATCGGATGTTCGTACAGCAGTATCCACAACTCCTTTGCGGGCTCCGTAGCAAGAAATGATATATTCTGTTAACGACAGTCCCTCGCGTAAATTGCTTTGAATAGGTAAATCAATCATTTGTCCTTGAGGATCCGACATTAATCCTCTCATACCTACTAATTGGTGTACTTGAGATGCATTTCCTCTGGCTCCCGAAAAAGACATTATGTGGACTGGATTAAAGGGGTCGGTCATCCTAAAATTAGGATTCATTTCTTGTCGCAAATATTCACTTGTAGCATACCATACTTCAATGGATTGGCGTAACTTTTCTACTGCGTGTACATTCCCGTAATGGTGGTGTTTTTCCAAACTCAAACTTTGTTGCTCAGCATCTTGTACTAACCAACCCTTAGAAGGTATCGTTAAAAGATCATCAATCCCTAATGAAATGGATGTAGCAGTGGCTTGCTGGAAACCCAGAGTCTTTACTTGATCTAGAATGTGTGATGTATGTGCCATTCCGAAGTGATCTATTAATCGGCTAATAAGTCTTTTAATGGCAGTTCCATCTATTACTTTCTTGTGAAAGACTAGGTTGACTCCTTCGTCCATAACTACCTCCATATTCTGATGAGTGGGATTCAACAATGAGTTTGAGTCAATGATTGAAAAACTTCCTTTTCTCGATCTTAATTCACATAGAAATTCGGGAACTCGGGTCCCAGTTGAACTGGAGAGACCCGAATTCACACCGGTGTAATAGAATTACTTAACTGAGATACCAGCGAGCTCGACAAAACCCTTGTATAGCTTCTTCCATTTCTCGAAAAAGAGAAATATGACCGACAGTTGTTCGAATGTACATCCAAAGAATTTCTGTTTTTACACTTCTTACTATTATATAGTGCCCATAAATCTCATGATAGGTCCCCAAGGATTCATACTGAACTTCGATGGGAACTTCTCTTGAAGCAATAACGCGTTGATCTAGTCGCCACCGAAGCCACAAAGGACTATCTAAATGGATTCTTTTCTGTCGATAAGCTCCAATTGCATCATAAGAATTAC